AGTAGGCGTTTTCTTTTATGGTTCATATTCCGGATTGGGTTCATCCCTGTAGTAATCTGATGAATTGAGTTGTAGACATGAAAGCGTAAGAACTCAACGGATTCCCTTCTTTGTTTGTCTGATTTAAGGTAGAAGGTCCCGTTGAGTTCTTAATAATTATAATATTTTTTTATGGGTTCATTGACGAAGTTCTATTTACTCAACAAATTTTCCCCTCCTCTTTTGTTTGTCCACCACTTTTTATAGTATACGTAATTATTAATTATTATAATAGAATTTAGAATATATATAATAATTAATAAAATACTCAATAACTCCAAAAAACGTTCTGAGAAATCTGTAAAAAACAGAAACTAACACTAGGAATGTTTGACGAACAGTATAAGGAATCATTATTATTTCGACACAAGAAAAGGATTTTTCACACCCCTTTTCTTGTGTCGAAGACTAGGAAGACGAATAAACCCTCCCAGAAATATTTGCTCCCTTCGTTTATATTTATACGTTCTATTTCCCGTTTACTTTTGGATAGGATCTAGCCAAAGTGAAATGTATTAGACTCAAATGCATTTTTTACATTTCAATCTGACAATAGCAACATAATAGCATCGAAAAAAAAAAAAAGAAGAAGGGGTCAAGTCAAATAGTCTTTCTATATACTATGTCTAGGAATGTCGTACAAGGAATTCCCGGCATCTCGTAGAAAAAGAGTCTAAAAGAACAAAATTCTTTTTATAATTTCATTTTTTATCATAGATAATTGATAAAAAAGTTCTTTTTACAAACTTGATGTCGATAAATACGCCAGTCTAGAAATTCATTTCGGACAATTGAACCTTCTCGAACTGTTTCTTTTTAAGAACCAAAAAGATTTGTGCCAAAATAACAGATGCGAAGAAGAACAAAAGACCTTGTACACGTAATGGATCTTGAAGTACTATTTCTGCATCTCCCTGACCAAATCCGCCCACATTAGGATTACTTGTTAACGGTTGATCCAATTTGATAGATTCACCTTCTGAAACAAGAAGTTCTGGCCCCGGAGGGATAATATCAACCACTTGACGTCCATCGGATGCATCCGCTATGGTTATTTCGTATCCCCCCTTTTCTTTTCGTAGGATTTTGCTTACTATACCTGATGCTGTAGCATTATAAACTGTATTGTTACTCTTGCTCCCGTCAGGATAAATTTGGCCCCTTCCTCTGTTTCCGCCTACGTATATAGGATATTTTAAGAAGTAAGTGTCTTTCTTAGTAGCGGGGTCCGGGGAAAGAATAGGAAAGGTGATTTCACTATATTTCTGACCAGGAACAGGGCCTATGACAAGAATATTTTTTTGATTGGGGCGATAACTCTGAAAAGACAGATTGCCCATCTTTTCTTTTATCTCGGGGGAAATACGATCGGGAGGGGCTAATTCAAAACCCTCTGGTAAAATAAGAACAGCCCCTACATTCAAACCCCCCTTTTTACCATTAGCAAGAACTTGTTTCACTTGCATATCATAGGGAATTCGAACAACTGCTTCAAATACAGTATCGGGAAGTACCGCTTGCGGAACCTCAATATCCACTGGTTTATTAGCTAAATGGCAATTGGCGCATACAATACGTCCAGTGGCTTCTCGTGGATTTTCATAACCCTGCTGTGCAAAAATGGGATATGCATTTGAAATGGATGTACGAGTTATGATATATATCATGAGCGATATGGAAATAGATCGAGTAATCTGTTCCTTTATCCAAGAAAAAGTATTTCTAGTTTGCATGGTCCAACCATTGATCCCGAAAATTTCTACAATAAATTGGGGTAGGTCACTAATGGAGTTTCCTATCCACGATTCTGTTATTTACTGGAATAATAATAATTTGACTGGATTAATATATAGGAAATAGGATGAATCTACGGGATGGGTAGAAATATAAAGTTTTTTTCAATGCTTTGCTTATGTACAACTGCAAAGTAATAAAAAACATTATAATTGGATTAGGTAGATAATTTTTCAGTCATTCATTGAATGATAAATCACTACAAGTGACGGAGATACGCGATTTAAATAACGGAAAATCCAATATTTTAAAATTGTATCTAGAATGACTGGAAAAGTGGAAACAAGGCCAGATATAATTTGATCATTATGAACAAATCCAAAATCCTTGTAGACAAAGCCAATCAGCAGTTCCCAACCATGGGGCGAATGAAATCCGATACATAAATCAGTTAATAAAAGAAGAGAAAAAGCTTTTATTGTGTCACTTAAGTTATATAGGAATTCCTGAGCCCAAGAGTTAAGAATAACAAGTTCTTTATTACCCAAAATAGAATAACCACTTAGAATAATGAAACAGATTATATTTGTCGAGAAGTGCAAAATCGTATGAATACGACCCTCATTGTGTATCTTGATTAATTGGATTGTTTCTTTGTGAATTCCTATACGAAGGTTTTGTAGATGTGTCTCCGAGTATTCCTTGATCATTTCCTCTAAGAGGAGGAGTTCCTTTAATTCTTTGAATTTTTCTAGAATACTATTTTCTTCAATATCATTCAAAAAAGTTTCGGATTGCCTAGTATTCCACCAATTTTGAATCCATGATTCCAGACTTTTTTGAAATGAGAGCGAAATCCACCAAGGCAAAAATACTATAGATGCAAGATAGAAAAGAGGAGTTAATGCTTTCTTTTTTGCCATTTTTTCATCTGTGAATTGTTAATGAATTCGTCGACTTTATGTAATCTAATATTTCTCTCACGCATCAGTTCTATTACAAGTTATCGAATCTATAATCTATTCACTCTTTTTTTTTTCATATATGTCTGCTTTGACTCGAAGGGATGTTCTGAATAAATTTCAATTAAGTTATGTTATAGAAAAAGAGGATTCTTGCGTTTTTGCCCTCCTGCTGAGAAAGCATGCATTTGTCGGCTCATTTCTTAAAATACTTCAATTGGTACACGCAAGAAATAGGCCAATTCAGCAGCTTTTTGTTCCATTTCCCGTGGAGTCAAATTCTCATCAGTACGAGTCAATGGAATGGCTCCCTGGCCTTTGATATCCATATAAAGGACACGACGCGCATAAATACCCTCTTTAACTTCTATTCTGACGGACTGAATATCTTTTATAAGAAATCGGAGGAAGACCCGACGATTTTTTCCAGGAAATCCCCAACGAAAAATACACACTATTCCGTCTTTTCTATCAAATCGATCATAACCACTACCTACATTCCACGAAATTGTGCACCACAAATAAGAGCTAATAAAAAGACCCGCGATCCCATAGAAAGACATCACAATTCCTTGTGGAAAAAAAACGATTTCCTGAGACGGAAATAAAGATATCAGATTTCTACCAAGATAACTCGAGGTTCCAACCAACAAGAATCCTAATGAACCTAAAAAAAGGATAACAGCCCAGCAGAAATTACTTGTTTTTCGAGCCCCTGTTATAGGTTCTATCCATATATGTTCTGATCGACAACTCATACTTGATCCAGTTGCTTTTTTTTGGAATTGAGAGAATACCCCAAATGAATTTGACTTTAGTCCTTTTGTTTCCGAAGTAACTCGCATCAACTAGCAATAGTTTGATGTGAACCTTTAGGAGTAATTCATTAAATTGGTTAGATCTAAACTAATAACATACCCTTCGTATGATCTCACTAAAGATAGCCACATGCATATAGATAGACCAACTTTACAATTCAGCCGTCCGCCAATTCGGGTCTATTTGAAAATAGCTAGAATATAGCATTTTGGGAGATTTTCGTCGGAAGACGCTTATACCATATTTTGCTAAAAGGATATTTGTGTTATGATACAAGCGTCAGTTTAAAAATGAGATTTTGTGCCCTCGGCTCTAAACAATCTTGTTTTTTTGAACATGAAGAAATAAAGAAGCCATTGCGATTGCCGGAAATACTAGACCTACTAAAGGGACCAAAACAGAGGGAAAGTTAAGAGTTGTCATAGAATGGGTACCTCGCTTTACTATTTGTACCTGTTATTATTATTTAGATTTGATATTTATAGAATATATATATAAAGATATTTCTTATTATATATAAAGATATCTTATATCTTATTATAAGTATAATTTGATAATTCTAAATTGGAATTATTATTACTTAATATCTCTCTAATATATTCTAATTCTAAATGAGTATATAATGTAGTTTTTCATCCCTCTACATGAAAGATTTGAAAGGATATGGATGAGATATGATTTGATTCATTTTTTTCTCTTGTCTTCCAATTTAGCAAAAAGTTTCTTAAAAATGAATTAGATTCTATTTATTTAGTTTTAGAATTGGATCTATTTATATTAAAGGGTTTGTTAGAATCCCATCCAGCAGGGATTCTTAGTCAAAATAGGATTATCGTAAGGTATAGAAAGATAAAAAATGCTATTATTCCGATAAAAAAATGACTTGTTTGCTCAAAATAATTCAACTTTATGTTCTAATTTTGATTCAAAGGAAAGAAAGTGTGGAGTTGAAATAACTCACTCAGAACGCTTTTTAAAGGATTACGTGGTACGATTAGATCGAATAAGCCCTTCTGGAATAAATACTCAGCCGCTTGTGAACCTTCGGGTACTGTTTTATTTAATGTTTGTTCAATTACTCTTTTACCCGCAAAGGCAATGTAGGCATGGGGTTCGGCAATAATGATATCCCCCAACATACCAAAACTAGCTGTCACCCCGCCGGTAGTAGGAGATGTAAGGATTGGTACATAGAATAACTTTTTATTTGATTGATAATCATATAAAGCAGCAGATATTTTAGCCATTTGCATCAAGCTCAAACTTCCTTCTTGCATGCGTGCCCCTCCGGAAGCACACACTATAATAAGAGGTAGAAATTCTTTAGTGGCGTATTCAATCAAACGGGTAATTTTCTCCCCAACTACTGATCCCATACTACCCCCCATAAACTGAAAATCCATAACCCCAATTGCTACGTTAATACCGTTTAATTGCCCTATACCT